GTACCGAGGGCATCTTTAGAGTATACCGAATCAGTATAGCTACCCTTATTCTGACACAGCAACGCAATTGGAATCAATATCGAAAGGAAGTGCTAAATAATTTATTTCTTCCTTTACCTCTGGATGTAAAATGGTGCTGTATTTAATAGAAAATTCTTACAATGAAAGAGATTATCATATTTCCATAATAGATGCGAGATCTAGAAATTTCCCTTCCGTGGTTGTAAAGACAGTTTAACCTCCCTTTTCGTTTTTTTTAAGGAATTGGTTAATCGTCCAGTAACAAATACGAATAGTAAGTAGTAGATCCTATTCGATGAACGAAGAAAGAAAAGAATAAAATAATTGGAATCAATAGTTGTAATAAATTGTTGGATTGGATCTCAATCCAAATCTTGATCTAGCTAGAAGAATGAGACTTTATGTTTTTTAATTATGGGAAATAAAAATGGAAAAATTGTATTCAAAAATAAGAATTCAAAAAGAGTTTCATTTTTGAATGAAGTTACACGATCTAGTTCGTATTATTAGTTTATGCTCAACCACTGGGTCGGTAGGAATCGTGGGATGGCTAGATGTTATAAATGAGAAATTAGTTTCTTTTATATGCCCGCTTATCTTTGTGCGTGGCGTTTATAATGATAGATGAATCAAAAACTTTCAATTGAAAGAATAAGTTCAATCGAAAGTTTTGTATATCCTCCTTTTTTACAAAAATCGAAACTTAGGTAAATGCTTTAGAAACATATGTATAAAAAGACCTTATTTCATTTAACCCCTTCATGCTTACTATAACTAGTTATTTTGGTTTTCTACTGGTGGCTTTAACTATAACTTCAGCTCTATTTATTGGTCTGAGCAAGATACGACTTATTTAAAATTTCTCTATTTGAAAGAAACAATTTAGAAAGGAAATCTTTCTGTGAGATTTCGTGTATTCTGTAGTTACTTTAGGGGTCAATTGTCAATTCTTGGTTATTGAGATTCACGCCAATTTGGATTAATATTTAGATATAGATATGATATTACCTCTTTTTTTCTCCTTTTCAAAAAAAAAATTGAAATGATTGAAGTTTTTTTATTTGGAATCGTGTTAGGCCTAATTCCTATTACTTTGGCTGGATTATTCGTAACTGCATATTTACAATACAGGCGTGGTGATCAGTTGGATCTTTGATTAATTAAAGATTTCTTTTTTTTTTTTTTGATTGGTCTCCTCCTTTCTTTAATCCCTGGAAGGTCAAATTATAATTACTGTGCAAGTGACTGAATCCATTTCAGTCTAATCCGATCTACGAAGAAAAAATCACGCTCTGTAGGATTTGAACCTACGACATCGGGTTTTGGAGACCCACGTTCTACCGAACTGAACTAAGAGCGCTTTCTTATCAGAATAGAAAAGACTATAAAAAAGGATTGTTTTTCTAACACCAATCCATTTTATATGCATATATTCTATAGTTTCATAAAAATGAATGATTCTGTGCAACTTGAATCGATCTCAATTGATTCCTCGTTACTGCTCAAAGGGTCAGTAATAGGTAGGGATGACAGGATTTGAACCCGTGACATTTTGTACCCAAAACAAACGCGCTACCAAGCTGCGCCACATCCCTTCAATTGTTCTACAGTGTCATTGTAGAGAATTCCTGCCTTGTTTTCCATATCCCTATTTCCTCCATCGAAAAACACAATTTATGCCCATTTCTTTTGATCTTATTTAACATATAATAATAAGAAAACGAAAAGACTTATTATATATATACGAAATACAAAATCCCGTATAAAAAAATGAGTATTTTTGGTTACAATAAATAACAAAAGGAGGTTTTTCAATGCGAGATCTAAAAACATATCTCTCCGTGGCCCCAGTATTAAGTACGCTATGGTTCGGGGCTTTAGCAGGCCTATTGATAGAGATTAATCGTTTTTTCCCGGATGCGTTGACATTCCCCTTTTTTTCATTCTAATTATTGACATCGGGGGGGATGAAGAAAATTCGAGATACAATTAAATATCTATGACTAATTGCCCCTCCCTCTTTTTTCTCTTTTTTATTTCTTATTTTTAGAATAAGGGACGAAAGAGAAAGAATAGAAGTGGATTCGGCGTCTGTGAGACTGGGGTTCAAACTCGAATTAAATTCATATTAATAAGGGCGTGGAGATAGAGTAGTAAAATGTGGGTCTAGGGCAAGAATACAAGATCTTTAATTGAAATGCCGTCCTTCAAATAGAAATAGAGTTTCTAAATCATTATTTTACTTATTATTTACTATGGCTTTGCTTTGATTGATTATTACTTTATTGATTTTGATCTTTTAGAGTTGGATTTCAAGTTAAGTAACTTCTCTTTTTTTCTTCCTTTCGAATCAAAATAGATAGAGTTGAGTAAATCAAAAATCCAAAGGAGGTTCATGGCCAAGAGGAAAGATGCGCGAGTAACGGTAATTTTGGAATGTACTAGTTGTATGCGAAATAGTGTTAAGAAGGTACCAACA